TGTTACTCCTTCCAAGAACCATGTCAGAGTCGGGGGCATCCCAATCAGATTGAATGGGATGACAGTTTAGTAGTGCAAATCTGTAAAATGCGAATTTCGATCAAATCACACATCGCAATATACTAGGCCTTCTAATTCCTTAAGGGGTTTATCTAAAAGATTCGCGATATAACTAGGAAGGCGTTTCAAATACCACACATGAGTTACTGGACATGCGAGTTTGATGTATCCCATTTGATATCTTCGTATCCGAGAATCAACAAATTCCACCCCACATTCTTCACAAAATTTCGGGTCCTCTTTTTCCGCTCCGATCACTCGATAATTTCCACAAGCACAAATTCCACTTTTTATGGGTCCAGAGATTCTTTCACAAAACAATCCATCTTTTTCCGGTTTATTGGTTTTATAATGAAAAGTATAGGGCTTTGTCACCTCTCCAACTATCTCCCCATTTGGTAGGATTTTGTTGGCCCAAGCCCTTATTTGTTGAGGAGACACTAATCCAATTCGAAGTTGTTGATGTTTATACCGGTCGATCATAGAATAGAAATTCTGATTCATTCGGATCAAACTTCCTTCCGATTAATCTGAAAATTCTTTTCAGATACAAGGAAATGGTTCAGTTCCAGAGCCAAAGATCGTAGTTCTCGAACGAGTAATCGAAAAGATTCTGGGGCATCCTCAGGATTCGGTACTGTTCCTCCAATGATCGTAGCACCAAGTAATTCTTGACGAGCTCTAATATGATCAGATTTATAAGTAAGCATCTCTTGTAAAATATGAGCAACACCAAATCCTTCTAGAGCCCAAACTTCCATTTCCCCTACTCGTTGCCCCCCTTGCTTAGCCCTTCCTCTAAGGGGTTGTTGTGTAACAAGTGCGTAATGCCCACTCGAACGTCCATGGATTTTATCATCAACTTGATGAATTAATTTTAGGATATAGGACTTGCCTATTAGAACAGGTTGTTCAAAAGGATCTCCTGTTCTTCCATCAAATATTCTGCTTTTTCCCGGAAACTCGGGTTCAAATACCCATGGGTTTTTTGTTTGCTTACTGGCTTCATATAATTCGGAAAACACTAGTTTTCTCGAAGCCTCTTGCTCATATCTCTCATCAAAAGGTGCTATTCTATAATGTCTCTTTAGTATATCCCCTGCTAACCCGAGCGAACATTCAAATATCTGTCCTACATTCATTCGTGAGGGTACTCCTAATGGATTGAAGACCATATCAACAGGTGTTCCATCTTGCAAGTAGGGCATATCTTGTCTAGACAAAATTTTAGAAATGATACCTTTATTCCCATGTCTTCCAGCTACTTTATCACCCACTTTGATTTCACGTTTCTGTAAAATATATACACGAATCTTTTCTGGATTATAGATGGAACCCGTCTTTTTCTGGATCCATCTCACATCAATAACTCGACCTCTTCCGCCTATAGGTAGTTTTAGAGAAGTTTCTTTTGAAGTGGATACCTGAATCCCAAGTATGGCTCGTAATAATCTATCCTCGGGGGCATACGAGGATTCGTTCGCTGTCTGAGGTGTTAATTTACCTATTAAAATATCGCCGGTTTCTAGCCAAGATCCCAGCATTACAATTCCATTTCTGTCTAAATTTCGGAGTAAATTAGCCTCTAAATGGGGTATTTCCTTAGTAATTCTTTCGGGACCTTGACTTGTCACATGAGTCTGAATTTCATATTTCCGTATGTGAAAAGAAGTATAAATATCTTCACACACTAGCCGTTCGCTAATTAGTACTGCGTCTTCAAAATTGTAACCTTCCCATGGCATATAAGCGACTAATACGTTTTTTCCTAAAGCGAGTTCCCCACCAACTGTAGCCGCCCCGTCTGCTAAAATTTGCCCCTTTTTTATACATTTACCCTGCTGAACCTGAGGTTTTTGATGCATACAAGTATTTTTGTTGGAACGTTGATACATAACTAATGGAATGCTTATAGTGTCCCCATTACTTGATAAAATGATCTTGTGAGTATCAGTATAAATGATCTTTCCTTCGCGTTCAGCTATAACAGACACCCCCGAATCTAGAGTCGTTTGGCGTTCCAGCCCAGTTCCAACAATGCACTTCTCGGATCGAGAAAGAGGAACTGCTTGGCGCTGCATATTAGAACTCATTAAAGCCCGATTCGCATCATTATGCTCAATAAACGGAATGAGGGAAGCTCCAATAGAAAAATATTGGAAAGGAAAAATACTTCTAAAACGAATCTGTTCCCATGCAATAGTCAAAAATTCTTGACGGTATCGAGCCGGAACAACTTGTTCCTCTTGAATACCCCGATTCAGGGCCAAAGAATTTCCTGCGGCTACCATATAATATTCATCTCTATTTGGTGATAAATAAATTATCTGTGCCTCTTTTGATCTCTCAGACATTTCATAAAGCGGACTCTCTATAGATCCCCAAGGACCAATCCTCACATGAATAGCTAAAGATCCAATAAGTCCAACATTGATTCCTT